GAAATGAGTTTTCTAGCATTTGACTACGTACCACTAAAGGATTTAATTGCAAACTTGACAGATAACCCAGAAACTCTAAATTATCTTTAGATAATTGATTTATATTGACCTTTTGCGGTTGAAACCATATGGAAAAATAACATTGCCATAAATTAACAAAATAATATTTCCATTTATTCATCAGAAGCGGTGTACCCTTTGTTGCCAGAATGCATTTTCCGTGATATCTAACATAATGTATGAAAGGATCCTTGAGCAACCCTAGGATCGCCGGAAAATTATTAACAAAGACTTTTAAAAAATGTTGTATTTTTCCATAGAATAAAATTCGATCAAAAAGGACTTCATAAGATGTCGATCGTAAATGAGAAGACCGCTTGCGTAGAAAAAAAAAGATGGATTCGTATTCACATACATGAGAATTATATAAGAACAAGAAAAATCTTGGATTCAAAATTGATATATATTTTTTTTTCAAATCCTTCCAATTGCAAGACTCGTATAGACAGAACCGAAAAAAATGCAAAGAAGAGGCATCTTTTACCCGGTAACGTAGGGTTTGAACCAAGATTTCTAAATGGATGGGGTAAGGTATTAGTACATCTAACACATAATTAAAATGTGAGAATTTGTCTTCTAAAAAGGGAAATATTGAATGAATTGATTGTAAATTATAAGATTTTTTTAATTGTTTTCCTTCGAAAAAGGATCCTAATCTTAGGGAAAAAGGAATTTCTACAATAACTGCAAATAAAACAGATATCATTTGATAATAGAAAAGATTGGTATGCCCCAAAAAGGGGTTTTGGTTCAAATCCTTGGTGGGAATAATCAAAAGATTCTGTTCAGACATCCGCAAAATTAAGCGTTTCCCAATTAGTGAACTATATTTTTTGTCATAATCCGCATTTTCGAAGAAAATAGAGCGATTTCTATTTAATCTATTTAAACCATGATCATAAGCAAGTACATAAATATACTCCCGAAAAAAAAGTGGATATAGAAAACTCTGTTGCCGAGCCCCATCGAATTCTAAATATCCCTGAAATTTATCCATTTGGATTGAAATTCGATTTGAACTGAAAGTAAAGTCTTTATTTTATTGAGTTCTGAAATGACACATAGTGCGATACGGTCAAAATGAGGTATTAGACTACGAAAGCAATAGATACCTCATAAACAAGTAGACTGCTAACCGGATTCTCTATCTTTAATAGGTTTCTGTTAGTTATATTATAGAATAACAAAACAAAATAATTAGAAATCCTTTATTTTTTTAACCTAATCGCTCTTTTGATTTTGGAAATATATATATTTTTTATCAATATACTGCTTCTTTTACACATCCATCTCCAACCTAACCCAAACGGACTAGGGAAAAAATAATTAGGACTCATGAAAAAATTGATAATAACACGCAAGAAAAAAATTCCTTCCCATACCCGTATTAGGCACTAATCTATTTTTAACATTTAATTAGATCGGGTAATTTTTCAAATTACGAATGGAAGCTCGTTTCTTTTTTTTTCCTGGAATCAGGAAACCTGGTTTTTTACCCATCCATTTATATTTATTCACTCGACCCAAATTGGAATTCCTTTTTTTTGTTCGACACCGAAAATAAGGTTGTACCGATCAGGAAAGCAAAAAAAAAATGTTATCTGAATTCTCCCTTGATACGACATGCTATTTTTTCCATTCATTCCTTTCAGGATCAGTCGTGGTCTTACAAACTCTACCGTAGATCTGTACGAATCCTTTTCTTCATACAAATGTGTAAAAGATGCTAGTCGCACTTAAAAGCCGAGTACTCTACCGTTGAGTTAGCAACCCCCCCCCCCAAAAAAAAACGTACTGCAAATATGTAGATACAACCAGAATAAAGAAAAAAAAAAAAAAAGAAAAATCCAGTCATGTGTGCGTCCGGGAGAAATAGATCTATTTCTCTATGAGAGAATTATATTTGGTCGATACACTGTTGTCAATATGATTGTGAATTTTTAATATAGCGAAAAGAAAAAAATAACAAAGCTTAACCCCTTGGTTTGTTATTTCATACAATGAAGAAAAACTAAGCCAGTTAGGGTAATCTCCAATCTTTTTATACTTTTTTAGACCCATTTTTATGGCCTTTAATTTTTTATGAATAATGAATAAATTATTAATATAAAAATATATATATTAGTTTTATTCATAATAAATATATTATTTTATATACAGTATTTTTTTTTTATACAAAAAAATTTTGTATTTATACAAAAATTATAATTTATATAGATACAAAATTATTTTCATAAATTTATTTATGATTATAAAAAATAGTAATTGTTAACAGGGTTTTTTTTAGTATTCGTACCTTAGTAGGAATACTAATAATAAATCGAAATTATAAAAAAAATATGATGTAAGCGAAAGAGGAGGAAAGAAAATAGTAGATAAAATTTGATACCAAGCTATATACGAGTCTTTCACATCCTCTTTTTTATGTTTCATTAATTCAATTTCGTTTTATTAAGACTTAATTCTGTAAAAATCCCTGCCTTCTTTGAAATATCGTGAACTGTTCTTGTCGGTTGAGCGCCTTTTTTAAGGAAATCGAGAATAGCAGGAAGATTTAAATAAGTTTGATTTGTTATTGGATCATAAAAACCCACCTTCCGAAGATCTCTTCCTTCTCTTCGGGATCGAACATCAATTGCAACGATTCGATAAACGGCTCATTGGGATAGATGTATATGAATAATACCCCCCCCTAGAAACGTATAAGAGGCTTTGGCCTCGTACGGCTCGAGAAAAAATTCAACGAGTAATAAGTTAACTCTCTGTATAAAATACAAATATTAGATAGATTAATAAAAACATTAAATCAATTAGCCATTATTGAAACCCTAAATAGTTTTTTCGATAAAAAAAATTCGTAATATTCTTACTCTCGTAACTCAAGTTAAATAACTCTCAAATATCTCAACAGAGAATCCTTAAGTACTCTTTTTATTGAGTAGTCTCTAACCCTTTTTTGTTTGGCTCGTTTTTTATAATCAATTTTGATTCTTCATTCTGATCTAGTTGTTCAAACAATTTAAAACAGGATTTCCTTGTTTCAGGATTCTTTATCCTTACTTTGAATCTTTGGGTTTAGACATGACTTCGGTGATCTTGAATCGTTTTATTACAAAGGGCAGCAACAAGCCCCTTATTTTATTTATGATTTCTTTTCTTTCTATCAAAAAATCATACAAACGCTTGATTCACGCATGATAGACTTTTGATTCCAAGAATTTTACAAATTTAAGAAAAATTTATTTTTCCATTGTAAAATTGCTTGAAAGGTCCTTTTTCAATATAAAAATAAAAATACTGACGAAGTTGTTCCAACTTATTGATTAGTACTAACCCTAGATCCTTACTCCTGCGAAAGGAATAAAAACTTTCTATTCTCCTCGAGCTCCATCCGGTACTCTTTTTTTTATTCCAAAAAATAGAACACAAAATGTCGAGCCAAGAGCACCTATATTCCTATATAAAAAGTGGCGGATCAAAAAAAAATCCACAGCAGATCATGTCCTTCAATTCAAGTCGCACGTTGCTTTCTACCACATCGTTTTAAACGAAGTTTTACCATAACATTCCTCTAGTTTGTGTAATTGATTCAATTCTGGAATCATGAATAGTCATAGTTCAATCAGTATATCGTAATCTATACTTTTTCTTTATCTATGAATGGAATAGTGAATTTACGCGTAAAAGCTTGAGTCAGAATTCAAATGAATCCCATATCAGATTGTATATATGTAAAATAGAAATTTGAATATAAATATATATTTATATATATAAATATATAGATTTTTTTTTCGGTTGAAATGATGAAAAAAAAGTTGATTTTTATTTTCATTTCAATATTTTATTATTAAAATATATTGTATTTTTAAACATAAATATAAAGATGGTGTACAAAGGCAATAGAAAATTTATTCCGTAATTACTGTACTCTGGGACGGAAGGATTCGAACCTCCGAATAGCGGGACCAAAACCCGTTGCCTTACCGCTTGGCTACGCCCCATTTAGATTTTTATTCAAGACTACTAAAAGAGTAATATTGCTATTGGTTGTTCGTCAATTCAATTTAAAACCAAATTAAATATAGATTATACAGGTGCTAGAGTTTTGACACGTGTAGATAGCAAATCAAACTGACTTTATTGATCATTACATAGAATTCAATTAAGATATTGTATGAAAATATTATTTCTTTAATTCTCATAAGAGAATTAAAGGTTTTTTGATTGAGTAAATTCAACAAAGTCTTTTTAGACTATCTTTCTTTATTTTTTATTTATATAAAAATATATTAATAACTCAATCAAAATTAAATTATCCACAAGAACACCAATTTTTGTTATGCTTAATATATTTAATTTGATCTGTATTTGTTTTAATTCTGCGCTTTTTTCAAGCACTTTTTTAGTCGCCAAATTGCCTGAGGCCTACGCCTTTTTGAATCCAATCGTAGATGTTATGCCCGTAATACCTCTTTTCTTTCTTCTGTTAGCCTTTGTTTGGCAAGCAGCTGTAAGTTTTCGATGAAATTCTTAATACTGTCTTATAAAAATTCGCGGTTTTTTTCTTACAACAATTCAAAAGATCAAAAAAATCTTGACGTATGAACGAACTCTCAATTCAAATATTGAATTTTTTTGGTAGCCATAATAAATCTGGATCATTCTATTTCCTAAGTTTAAGCCTCTTTTCCCTAAACGAAAGAACCTAATTAGATTCGAGCTCACAAAAATAAATCACTTGATTTTTTGGTATCAAAATTAGAAATTTGGTATAAAAATAGAGAATCTATTCTCTTTTTTTTTTTTGAAAAAAAAAAGTAAGATCTTGGAGATTGTGTAATGCTTACTCTCAAACTTTTTGTATACACTGTAGTTATATTCTTTGTTTCTCTCTTCATATTTGGATTCCTATCTAATGATCCAGGACGTAATCCGGGACGTGAAGAATAAAAAAGCAAGGTTTTTTTATTGCTTTATTTAATTAGTGGAAATGCTCGAATTTTTTTTTATCTATTACACACCATCAAAAGGAGAAAGGGAAAGAGAGGGATTCGAACCCTCGGTACGATTAACTCGTACAATGGATTAGCAATCCAACGCTTTAGTCCACTCAGCCATCTCTCCTAATTGAAAAGGGATACTTATTAGGTTCCATTATAAAAAAAAGCTTGAAAAAACCTTCTACACTTTATTCTTAAAAAGCTTTATTTTTTGTTTTGTATAGATTATTCTTTATATTATATATATTTTTTTCGTTTTCTATATTTTATTATATATATAATTTCTTTTTTTTTTTTATATATTTATCATCTATTTATATATATAATATATATATATTACTATTATAAAACTATATAACCTTTTTTTTTATAGAACTTTCTCAGTAATTCTATTTACACAAAAAATTTAGATAAATATTAGATAAAGAAAAGGCTCGAACTCGAAAGATAAATAAATAAAACAACAATAATAAAAATAGAGAATCCTCTTTTTATTTTGTCTCGTCCAAACACAAGTAAAAGATCTTTTTTTTATAGCCTGGCCTGGTCAGTCCCCAGCCGGGCCTTTTTTTGTTAAAGTTAAAAGACTTATCCAATGGAGTTTTAGAAAAAAAAAAGATCTGAAATAGAAAAAAATGGAATCCGCTTTACTAATTTTATTAAGCCTACGCGTCGACGCTATAATTTTATAATTTTTTTTTTTCTTTTTTTTTTTTTTTACACCCCCGATTACTTTGTTCGACAAAAGGTCAATTTATATGCAATAATTGCATTGTAGCGGGTATAGTTTAGTGGTAAAAGTGTGATTCGTTCCTTTAATCCCTTTAATAGTTAAAGGGTCTCTCGGTTTGATTCATCTTCCGATCAAAAACTTTATTTCTTAAAAGGATTTAGTCCTTTACCTTTCAATTAAAAATTCAAGGAAGATTATAAATTCTCGTAATTTGTATCCAAAGACTCTAATCAATTGTAAATTTGGATTATTAAATTCCGAAACATAATTTTTGAATTGGATGACTATTTACAATTCAATAAGTATAACAAGAGGATCCATGGATAAAGCTAGAAAAGTTTCTTTCTAATCGTAACTAAATCTTCAGTTCTATTCATTGTTTGGTATAGAAAAAATTGAAGCAAAATAGCTATTAAACGAGAACTTTGGTTTACTAAAGACATCGACATATTATATTGTTTTAGCTCGGTGGAAACAAAATACTTTTCCTAAGGATTATAGTAAATATAAATAAAGAACGAAGTAACTAGAAAGATTGTTCAGGTTCTCCCGTTCTATCTTCTAGAAGGATCATCTATAAAGCAAAATTTTCTGTGAAAGCACCCAGACGGAAAAAAAGCTAACATAGATGTTATGGGTCGAATTTTGATTTTGATTCCGTCGTATTTTATTTGGTAATTTCTCCATACATCATAAAGGAGCCGAATGAAACCAAAGTTTCATGTTCGGTTTTGAATTAGAGACGTTAAAAATATAAAAATGATCAATCGACGTCGACTAAAACCCTTAGCCTTCCAAGCTAACGATGCGGGTTCGATTCCCGCTACCCGCTCTAAGTTGTAAATAGCCCCCTTCCCCTTTTATTAGAGACAATTTTATGTATTAGAATTGTCTAATAGCAATAGCAATTGTGTATTGAATTCATTTCAATACACAATTGCTAAAAAGATTTCGCACCTTATTTTTTTAACAACTATAAAGTCAAAAAAAGCGAAAAGCGTCCATTGTCTAATGGATAGGACATAGGTCTTCTAAACCTTTGGTATAGGTTCAAATCCTATTGGACGCAATATCAATATAGATATAAATATATTGATATTTCTCTATTATTTCCATTTATATATATATTATAAAATATATTTTTATTCTTTATAGAACTTTATAGAAATAGAAAAAAGAAATAGAAAAAAAGATAAGAAAGAATATAGAATAATAAATAAATTCTGAATGCTTTATATTTAATATTAAACAGATATTAGTTTTCTATTTCTTTATATTATATATATACTTAACTTAGATATACTTCTATATTATAGATTATAGAATTTTTTAATATTTTATTTTATAGAATTTCTTAAAAAATTAATTAAAGAATAAAATTTACAAAAAAAAAAGAAGGATCCATTTCCTTTTTTATACTTTCTCCTGAAGTATAAAACGTTCCAGTTGCTCTTGAATACCTTCTTTCAACAAGCTTTCTGCTTCAGCGGTTAATGTCTTGGTAGAGGATATGATTTCTTGGAACTGAGGTTTATTCGTTTTTAAGTAAGTGCGTAACTGAACGAGAAATTTTCTTACTTGTCCAATTTCTAATCCATCCAGATAACCATTTGTTCCGGTATAAATGGTCATTATCTGTTCTTCCACTGTGAGAGGGGCTGATTGAGATTGTTTCAGTAACTCACGTAATCGTTGACCTCTTGCCAA